GCACCCATTGATTCCCTCTACTAAATATAGGCCAGCCACTGGATAACATCTTAAAGTAAAGCGATACAGTCTCTCTTTGAATGCCTCCTCATTCACTTCTTCGTCAGTCAGAGACAGCAGCAGATAAAACAAGAGCGAAAATCGCTAATGGTTCTGTTATACGAAACTTTCTTTATAGTATACCACTTCTGGCTCGTCATGCTGCATCTCTTCCGAGACCAGGACCTTTTATCACGACTTTCGCCTCTAGCGTACCCTGCTTCCACTACTGTACGAATAGCATTTCCTGCTACGGTTTGAGCAGCAAACGGGGTGTCAAAAATCTCTTATTCTCTTTTTTGAATTCAAAACTGCGTAGGACCAAGAAACCCCCGGCAAGAGTAGGCCAAACAAGCAAAGGAATGAGCGTCTCGCCTTTACTCTAATAAGGGCGTTAGCGCAGTGCGATGAAGCAGGCTCAAGGCCAAGGGAAATTTTTTTAGGAAAGCAAGTCCCATCGAGTTAGCTCTTGGAGTAAAGGCATGACTTAAGGTAGCGAGTGACTTGAAGGTGAGATGGTTCAATAGTCGATTAGAGAAAGCTACTTCCCACGAGGGGAGGAAACTAAATAAATAGCGTTTCTAAGGAAGTGGCTATTCTTTTTCATGACTCCGCTGCGCTCGAATAAGCTCTTTGCGCAAGAAAGGGATATGAGATAGATGCCAACAATCGGTAAAAAAAAGAAAGAGGTCTGATGTGTCACTAGCCGAGTTAGAGGGCTAACCTAACCTTCAATAGACTCTTTCTGCAAGGAAATGACATAATTCTTTATAAATAAGGAAAATGCATCGAATGCTCTTGTTACAGAATAGGCAGCTGTGAGGGGAGGTTTGGATTGGACAATACAATAAGGGCTTTGCTGGTATTGAACTGCTTGAAAGCATAAATAGGCAAAGGAAAGGGAATAATTCAAAAAAACCAATACCTAGAGGGGACCTCTTTATATGGCCTAAGACTTCATATCATAAATTACCCTTTAAGCTTTTAATAAGCAATTTCGAGATTTCCTCTTAGCTGCCTTGACTTAATTATTAATTCAGCCCGTATCCTTCTATTGGATTGGATACTGGAAATAGGCTTAGGCCAGCTCTAGGCTATAGGGGAGAGGATACGGATTCAATCTCTCGGCTGTAGAATAAGCTACTTTCACTCGGGCAAGACTTTATAGCTGCTTAGACTATATAAACTACCCATATTCAGGGGGTACGCATAAGGCTATAAACTTCATACTTTATACCAACTAAACTGGACAGGAAACACAACAAGGTTTTTGCAGGCATGCGAGACTTTAAGGGTGGTAAGGGAAGAGCTCAAGGGCGTAAACGAAAGGGCTTCCTTTCTAGATACTAGATAAAGGGCTTTGGTGACACATGGATTCTTTCAATTCAAGGCCAAGGTAGGGAATGGAAGAACTCGAGCGAATGAAAGGGAGTCTATGTGAAACAATAAATAGAATAGTCGTTTCAGAGTTAATAGTCAGAATCGCCCCATCGCTTCGTAGGATTCCCGAGCTAGCAAAGGCAGTCGGCTTTATTAATATTAAAGGCTGGCATAAAAGAAAAGGAAGTTCTCTTATAAAAGCCCTTTTAAACTAAAGAAAGGAATAGTCAATAAGAACCCGAAGGCGAAGGAAGAGCGTATAGTTTGTTGGCTTACTTTAGCTACAAGTAAATAAAGTAAGGTAACTTAGGGACGGACCCAGGGAAGGGGTAGCCCAACTATTCGATTCGAGCTATAGAGAAAGGCCCAATTAGACCAAGGATCAGATAGGCAACTGAGTTTCAGTTTAAGAATGGGATAAAATCTCACTAGAACGAGGTTCAGTTCAAATCGGGTGGAAGAGAGCGGTTTAGTGGCTTTGGGGAGTCCATTGCATCAAGAGTATAGAGATTGATTGGGCCCAAGGACCCTTTTAGCAAACCAGGAATATAGTGAACAAAGAGGTATCTAAGTTGCTCCTTTCTTCAGGCTTGGCGAAGGTGTCTGATCTACTAGCTCTCCTCCAACCAATCCGGAGACTACAAGACCTTCACCTCAATCTCCACCGGTTCCCACTGAAAGCACTTCCCGGTCAAATATGCCATCTTCGACCCTCTTCTTTCAATCTCAACTCTTTCTCTCCCAATCTCTCACAGCTCTTCGGATTAAGCGGAAGACTGATTCTTTGAAATCGGAAATCAGGTCTGCGATGCAGCAGAGAAGAGCACCAGGTCATACGAGTCTGATTATAGAAAATCGGACCTTACTAAAGGTCGAGCTTTATATACTTTTGCGGAAGCCTTTAACTAAGAAAAGTTTAATAGAAAGCATCCTTTATTGCTCTTACCGGTTAAGAATTTTTTTCTTTGCATATCTATGCCAAATAAGTGGTAGAATTAAGGCTTTTCAATGTTGCTATGATTTATCTTATTTTCGTAAATACTAGATATGTGCTTTGTTCTCTTTTCTTCTATATTGGGTACACAACATTTTCTTGCTCTAGCCCCTCCTTTTCTATCGGCCTATGCTTTTTCTCGAGATTATAGCCCTAAAGATGCTCATTTGATATCAAAATCATAATAAGATCAATCAATGAGACTTTTGTTGACCAGATTTGCATCACCCACCCTAATCTTAGTAGCCCCTCGAATGGTGGATTGGGATTGGCTTGATGCCTACCTCAAAGACCTTCATTCATTGGTATTGGTCTCTTGCGATGTCTGAAAGGGTCTTCATCGAGGAGTTTTTGAATGCTCCACGACTTCTATTTAGTTGGAAAGTGACGCGCTCTGATGAGCTACTCACCCTATTTTGTTTCATCTGGAAAGTCTATGACTTAGTGGTCAAAATCACGCACTTCCCCGCCTTTGCCACCAACAGGTCATATAGATCTTGGTTGGCTTGTAGGAGGCATCTTCTTCTAAGAATTTCTTGGTGCACGCTCGGGGTCTATATCAGCCTAGGGAAAGGAATGGATGGTTTTAGATCTGTACAACATAGAGATAGACTCCCTTCACTGTATGTAAAGTATGAATGGCTGTGAGCTCCTTATTCCTATTAGACTGAGATGACTTCCGCTACTGCTCAGGTTAGAAAGATCACTCAATCCCGCCCTTACTAATAGCTTGGCGCTAGACGAAGGCATATAGGGAAGTGAGCTATTGTTGCTATTGGTCTTCTTTCAATTACAAAAGCCAATATTTCATAAATTGATAGAAAACCTTTTCCGCCCTTTCTCCTTTGCCGGGAAAGAAGAGATAGAAAGTAGATCTCCCTCTCTCCTTCTGAGACTACTGACCTTTCTCTTGACAAAGATCCCTTGCCTTCTTCACCTAGAGCTTAGGTTGGAAGATCTAAGCAGCTCTCTGTTAGCTCTTTGGCTTGAGATTGATTGTAGCGAGAAAGCTTAAGCCCTTAGCGCATGAAGGAGTCAAACTCTTTCCAATCATAAAGCATAGGGACTTCACCAAAGAGGATGCAGGCTGGAAAGATTGGTGCAAGAGAGACCACAGCTACCTTATTAGGATGCTCCACGTCCAGAATGTAAAGAACTTTTTGAAAGAGGATACCTTACTGAGGTAAAGTCTACTCTGATAGTAGGCCAAGCTAAGAGGATTTATGGATTGCGCGAAGTGATCTAATCGATTAAAGAAGAAGGAGAGGTTTTCCATACGCTCAAGAATCCGAACTAGTAGACAGGCTTTTAGGCCTGCTGTGATACCAGAGTCTACACCCTATTTGGGACCCGTTGCCTTTCTATATGAGACAGTTGTCCAACGCCCTGGTTTACAGAATAGCCCTTAGCTCAAGGCATTAGAGCTGCTAGCACCTACTATTCTAATAACTATTCTAATATAAGGCTGTCACCCCTTTCTTCTTTAGTTGAAACCGGGATGATAGAATATGATTAAAGAATGACTTAAAAGAAAGAGATCTTGTGGCTCTGGCAGTCTTAGTTCGAAGTAATGAAGAAATTGGCTCTCGAGGTATCAAAGGAGCGTACACACGCTATACCAAGGGGCAAGGACAGCCACGAGCAACTATTGATCTTATGTCTTACGTACAGTTCGTAGGTGATGGTACCATCCCAGGTGCAAGATTAGTAGAAGAACTCCGGCGTGGTACAAAGCCCCAGACTGTAAATCTGTTGAAGTTTTTTACCTTCTTTGGCAGCTTTCCCTCCGCTAATGCTTGATCGGCTAAGTCATTTAGTAAAGCAGTTGGCGGTCATCCTTATTCTTTAACAAGGTTCTTGGCATCGTAATTGTCCTTCTGCTCTTACCACGTGAAAGCCAGCAGGAACCTTGGTAGATGGGGCTAGCCAGTCTGACCTAGACCTGTTAATGGGTCATATAGATGATTTGCTAAGGCCATCTTTTAGGCATGCCCCCTTTTCTTCTTTCATTACTGGATCTTGTCCTTGATCCTTAGCTTTGGCTTTCACTCTCACTTTAACCTACCCGCCTAGTGCATACCTTCCTTCTGATATGATATTCCTGTCAATCTCCTATTTCCAATTCCTATTACTAATAGCTCACCGTCACTAAGAGATCTCGGCAATACGTCCCAGTCCAATCCTTCTTTCTTGTCGAAACCGATAAGATAATGGACAATCTCTCTCCGAACCCAGGCCATTCTGACTTGTCCTCACCAACCGGAAAGAGATCTCATCTCATTGAATATGCCAGGAAGCACATGCTTTTAGGAAGGAAATATGTCCCCAATCCATGTTCGTAAAAGGATTCTAGTCCCGATTGTTGAGCGAAAGATCAGTAGGTGTGAAGTGTGCCATTCTATTACTGAATTGGTGGAATCAATTAGTAAACTGACAGATTAGAGCTCCCAAGTCAAAGCCTCGACTCTCAATATCGTGTCTGATGCCGAGTTAGCCTGATGTCATACGGTGATGAGAGTAATTCCTTAGGGAAATCTGGGTAGGACCACTATCAATAGTAGGCTCATCCACTTTATCTAGAATTTACTGATCTTACTGAATCGCCCTTTCTTACTTCCAAGATATGGGTCATGCCCACCCTCCCTTATTCGCTATATTCTCAATCAATTATAGGAAAGCTCTTGCTGAAAGCCCTTCCCACCCGCTTTGACTAGTGTGATCAGATCCATGAATTCTGTCATCATCCTTAACCGAAGGAAAAGAGTTAAGCCCACTAACAGTAAGAGGATAAGACCATCTAGACCCAGAACAAGAGCTACCAACCAGGAATAAGAGCAACGAGCTACCAGTTTAGTTAGCTAAGGCTTCCCAGCCCCAGTCATTAAAGTCGTTAAAGATCGAGCAGAAGCAATTCCAGATAAAGTAGTAGATGGTCACCGAAGTTTTTACGATGGGAGATCTATGACTTCGAGTAGCAGATTTTCCATCAGATTGAGCAGGGGCAAGACCAATCCTATTCTCGAGTCTAAGAACACGCTTCATTGAAGCAAGGTGGAAAAGTCAAATAGGAATGAAAGGTCTTGGAAAGTCAAAAGCTGTAATCTTGCTCCTTCTAAAATCTCGATAGGAAACAGCTTGTGAGTAGGCCAAAGGAGTAATGAAAGAACTAAAAAAAAAGAAAGGAAAGAGGGAATGAACTACTGCGATCACCAGCCAACATCTAAGATCATTTTCAGAATGTGAACTCTCGATAAACCTGATGTGAGGGGACCACCTCCCACTCCCCCTCCCCTGGAAAATCCACTCACTGCCATTGATTGACCAAGGCCTCTCCCTTAGGCCTTACGACGATTGGTCCACCCGGGTGTTAACTTGTATTTTTTCTCTTCTTGATTGTCGGAATACAAATCAAATCAGAAAGGCCGCTTACTTAGAAGGGTCCAACCTTTCTAAGGGCAGAACTCCGTTGTCCACCGCTTTCACAATTTTTTTGAAAGCGGCTTGGTTCATGATTTCGCTTGCTTTGAGCATTTCTTTGAAAGATTTGCCCTGCACAATATTATTTGTTTTGTTGGAGATGAAGGCCCTTCTCCGCCAATCGGCCCGGTACTGGGAGATACTCCCATAAGTTTACCTCTTTATCAAGGCGTCCTCTATTCTTTTTTCAATAGACGCTATTTGCGAGATCTTTTTCTCGTTGGGCCGGGTCCAGCTTTGCTCAAAAGTGGGGTTGCATCTACTTTCTTCCCACTCTCGAATTTCTTTAAGACGCTCATCATCAGAGATAAGCGGGTCCAATTCCAAAAGTTCCGCGGGATCAAGCCCTTCTGGAAAATGCACATAACAATAAAGGCAAACTTTAGGGGAAAAGAATCAAGGAAATGCACATACAGATAGCAACGATCTGGAGGCTGGTGGTGGTAAAGTATCTGCAAGTAAAAGGAAAGCGATCGAGGAGCGAAGTTCTGAGCTGACATGAGTGGAATCGAAGCAACTAGTCCTGTCCAAAGAGTCCCAACCCCAGTGAAAGTATTTTGTCAGGAAAATGCTCAAAGGAGAAAAGCTGCCTTCAATGGATCGTCGACAAGAACTACTCATGAAGACCCAAAACCTCAGTATGTGGACAATTCTTCCAATCCGGGTCTACCTTAACTCATAGATTAGTTGTTTTTCCGGGTATATAAAGCTAAGAAAGGATTCTAACCAAGATGCGACATCTGGAACTGGACCAAGCTTCCCTGGCTGCCTACGTACCCAAGTTTGGGATCAAGTCAGTCGTAGTTCTTTCTTTTAAGTCTTCTAGTAAGTCTGGTTTGACAGTAGATAGAAGCATTTTTGCATATTACGCGATCCTTACTGTCCATCTTTCTCAGCCAACAGCCCCGTTTCCCTCTTTTCTTTGACCAAGGGGTCCTTTTGACTTTCTTTATTTTTACCCACCCCTTCATCCTTAAAAATATAAGTGATAAACCCTATCAGAAAAAGAAGTAAATCGAGTCCATTAAACCATTCTTTTAGCCACTCTAAGTGTGGTAAACAAGGAATAAAGTAGACCAAGGAGGCAAAAAAGAAAGGAATTAGAGGCTGTTTATCATCCGGGAGACTATTTTTAAATAATAAGAAGCCAGCGAAGACGAGGAGGTGAATTAACGAAAAAAGAAAGGGAAACCAAAACCCCCCACTCGGTGCTGAAGCTATCCAAATTCCAACACTTATAATATAATAGAGGAAGAAGGGTATTATAAACGCTAACTTATAGCGTCTTTTAATAGACAAAAAGATGATGCAGGACCCCGACACTAGGACGACTAGCTTAGCGGGTTCGATAACATTAATCTCGTAATAAAAGTACCCGATAGACAGTTGGGTACACAAGAAAAGAAGGAAAGGTTTAATCCCAATCTTAGGTGGCTTTTCTAAATAGGTCGAAAGGACATTGTAAGATAGTAGCTGAAAGCCAAGACAAAAAGCCCATTTAGCTAGGTTTAGTTCTAAAGAGTATAAAAGCAGGACAATAAATAATATATAATCTAAAGGGACAAATAGTATTAAAAAAATATAAATAGGAACACACACATAAATTAGAAAGGTAAATTCCAATATTTTTTTATATATAATATTGAAAATATTGAAAATATAAAGATAAGCAGTAATAGGTGTTTTGACCGTTCCTCTTCATTCATCTTGATATCCCTAAAAATTATTATATATAATATAAGTTGTACTAGAACATGTAAAATAAGTATATATTTAGATTCATCAATAATCCCTAAAATGTGTGGAAAACACAAATTATATATAGTAAAAACAGCTATTATGTAGCCAACTTTCAAAAAAAACATAATAAATTCATTACTAAAAAATTCGTATAAACACGCCTTTGTTTTATTTAGCATGTATCCACTTATACCAAGATATACAATCAGATATATGATAGTCCAATAAAGAGCGCTAAAGCAATTAAAAAGGAAAATATCCTTTAAATCTAAGTACCTTGCGGTAGCTGTCAAAGCTATAAATGCTGCAAGAATAGCCCCAATTAATTGATAACTATCCCCCAAACAAAATATCCTGTTATAAATAAGATCTCTCTTTATTATGGTTGTGATCAAATCTTTCCAGTATTTCCTCATAAAATTACAAAACCAATTTTGAATCATGGAAAGTTTTTTTCTAAAAGTCATAGTTTTGTGTTGATTTTGAAGTTTTTAATTATTTTAATAAATAAGAGAAAAAGGGGCAATCAGCTGTTGATTATATCCTATTTAATCCCCTAAAGATAGCCAATATAGGTGTGTGCATTCAGCTCTCTCACTATATTTTCGGCATCTTCCTTTGTTTGAAGGGAGGAATCTAACCGAAAAGCAGAGACGATTTGAGCGTCGGGAATATGACCCACTTTCCCGTACGGATCAAAAATCGCCAAACGCTCGTTGAATTTCTCGATAATGAACTTTTTCCAAAAGGCGGGGGCAGGCTGTCGAGGCGTACTTCCTTCTATGTATAATAAGGGATTGGTTGGAATTTTGACTGAGTTCAGGATCTAAGAGCATAAAGAAGGTACTCACTGGAATACCGGAAATCGGGTATAGAAGAAGAAGTCCTTGCTTTATTAAAGATTAGATTGACTTCTTGAGCCTCGCCTCGTCCTTTAGTCATATTGTTAGGCTTACTTTTGACCAATTGTTAGGGTAACTATTGAATGGCTAATTCTTGCCAAAAGAGTAGGGATATAATATATTCAAAATAAAGCCTTTTGATAAGATAAAAAAGTTATATATAACAAGCAAGGGATACCTATAGATACACGTCAATAAATGGTATTTTTCGAATCCAGCTCGCGACAAGACCTTTGGTCATAGAATATCTCGGCGCCTCTTTGTGCTAGAATCAGCTCTAACCGTAGCAGCTCAACTCCTATCTGCTCTTGGTCAACTAACCGGTGGTGGAGGAAGAGAAGTAAAGTCGTTCTTGGTGTGGTGTGCATGACCCGGAGATGTCTAGCCAATCAGAGGAGTTGTTGCACAGCGTCCAGGGGCTTCCACGCCAGGAAAGAGAAGAACTCTTAAGTGGCAAAGAAAGTGCTTCCCAAAGACGAGCGCCTTCTAAAGGGATATGGTCTCTATCGTCTGGTCTTGCTTTTCGTCTGAAAGAGTATCCCGGTTGCCGGGTCCCTGTTAGCTACTTGCTTTCCACCGTCATTGGACTAGGCTTCCCGGATCCCCTTTCTTCGGTGCTGACAAAGAACTAGACGGTCAAGAAATTTCCCCACTCAATCAATATCCATCAGCTGACGACTTTTTCAATGGGGATTGTTTTCTTTCCCATGAGGCTTTCTTACTGGAGAAAGGAATGTTACGTACGCTTTCGAAGGCTCTATGAAGAGAATCTTGCAGATCTTTTTTCCAGGGCCGGTTGGAGATCTTTGTCTCAATTCTGATTCGATTTTTCCTGATTCAGCTTCCATACTTTCATCTGCGACTGAGACAATTGTCATTTCCTTTTGATTTGGCACCTACTAGCATTGGTCCAGCAGTGACTTTGTTCTTCCCGGCTGAAGCGTTCGGTTCATTAGATACTGAGAAAGACTTTTTCCTCTTATTAAAAATGAAGGAGGCTCGTTGAGACCTGGAATCCGCCCTTTATCAAGCTACGAGTCAGTCTGCCCGGTCCTCAAATGGATGAGGACTCGAAAGCTCAACCTCCTTTCGTAACAACTTCCCTGGTATGACCTTACCCAAGAATAGAATCTAAAGAGTGGAGGCCTTTGATTTTGACTTCCTTCGCCCTTGACCCATGAACACTTACAAAATCCCAGAAACATTGAACGGATCATCTAACAGCCCCTGGTTCTTGAGGAGGGATTATTGTACAATTGTGTGGCGCCGATAAAAGAGATTGGAAAGCCTTTGAAGATTGATACAACTACGTCGTTGGCCACTAGAGCCAGGTTTGCACGTATTTGTGTTGAGGTTTCTTTGCAGAAACCGTTAGTCTATAGAGTGAGAGTGGGCACAAAATGAAGCGAGTGGAGTATATGAGGGTCTTCATACAGTTTGTTTCCATTGTGGAATTATTGGGCATCGA